AATTTCGCTTTAGCCAATGATCTAATTAGAGGAATAATTGGAACTATTATATCAAGTTTTTTGCTAACAATTTCGATTAGAAATGTATTTTGCAGCATTTGACTCCGTACCACTGAACGATTTAACCGAACATTTGAAAAATAGCCTAAAAGGTGAAATGAGTGTTCGGATAATTGGTTTATATGGATCGTTCCTGGTTGAGACCAAATATCAAAAAAACATTGCCATAAATGGATACAATAGTGTTTCCATTTATTCATCACAAGAGGCCCATTCTTTGAAGCCAGAATGGATTTTCCTTGATATCTAACATAATGAATGAGAGGATCATTGAAGAATGTTAAGGTAGACGAAAAATCCTTAGCAAAAACTTCTACAAGATGTTCTCTTTTTGCATAAAAAAAGATTCGCTCAAAAAAAACGCTAAAAGATTTTAATCGTAAATGAGAGGATTTTTTACGTAGAAAAAGGAAGATAGATTCATATTCACATACATAAAAATTATAGAGGAACAAGAATAATCTTGGATTACTTTTTGAAAAAGTAGATTTTGGAGTACTAAAACTATTCCAATTACAAAAATTATAAAGAAACAACCGTAATAAATGAAAAAAAGGGGCATCTTTCACCCAATATCGAAGGATTTGAACTAAGATTTCCAGATGGATAGGATAGGGTATTCGTATATCTGACACATAATTTAAATATGTAAATTTATCTTCCAAAAAGGGAAAAATGGAATGAATTGATCGCAAATTTTGATAAGATTTTACGATTTCTGCTTCCTCTAAGGAAGAGCTTAATTGTAGGAAAAATGGAATTTCCACGACGATGGCAAAACCCTCTGATATTATTTGAGAATAAAAATTCTTATTATACCCCAAAAATGGATTTTTGTTAGAATCATTAGCAGAAATGATCAAATGATTCTGTTGATACATTCGAGTAATTAAACGTTTTACAATTAGTAAACTAAATTTATTGTCATAACCTACATTTTCCACAAAACTGGATCTATTAAAATCATGACTATAAGCAAGTCCATAAATATACTCCCGAAAAATAAGTGGGTATAGGAAGTCCTGTTGGCGAGATCTATCTCGTTCTAAATATACTTGATATTCCTTCATTTTAGAAATTCTATTTGGTCAAAGGATCAGAGATTCATTGGATTATCAAATGATACATAGTGCGATACAGTCAAAACAGGGTATTCTATTATATATCCGAATTCCAATAAAAAACAAATATGAATAGATACCTAGAAAACAAGTAAAACCCATCAATGGACTATCTCTCCTCGCTTGTTCCATCTAATTGTTCTAGGACAACAAGCTAGTTAGAAATCCTTTATTTTTTGGACCAATCGCTCTTTTGATTTTGGAAAAAAAAAATATCTTTATCAATATACTCTTTCTTCTACACATTTATCGCTACCCCATAACATAATGGAGAATAGCTAATAGTTAGGACTCATAACAAAAATCCAAAATCCATTCGTGGGAAAAACTTTTTCCACAGCAAGCACTAATTTTTTTTTAACGTATAATTAGATGGGGTAATCATTCAAATAAAAAATGAAAGCTCGTTGCTTTTTGTTTCCCTATAATTGGAGCAGATAAGCTCTATCCCTTTATTAATTCAACCCAACTGAATTCATTTGTTCCGAGCCAACAATTCAAACAAAAATGTGGGCCGGGTCCAATACGAATGAAAAATTTTTAGAATTCGCCATTGATACGACATGCTGCTTTTTCCATTCATTCCTTTCTGGATCAGTCGTGGTCTTACAAACCCTACCGATGGTATGGATGAACCAATTCGTTCATAGAAATGTGTAAAAAATGGAGTCGCACTTAAAAGCCGAGTACTCTACCATTGAGTTAGCAACCCTAATCAAATTAAAAAAAGATGTGTATATCCAATCGCAATAAAAACAAAAAAATGGAATTCTCTAATCAAAATTTTAATTTTATTTAATATTTCCCCCCAAAAACTTCTTGTTTGTATCAAACAAAATCCAACGAATCCACCATTTGATGAAGTCAAAAAAACCTATGTAACATGAGTAAATCGATCCATTTATTCACGATCGGATTATATTTGTTTGATACACTGTTGTCAATATTCGTGTTGAAAAAAGAATACAATCGAGAAAACAAACAAATAAAAAAAATATATGAATATTCTAATTTTTATTAATTATTATTTTTCATTTTTTTTAATTTCATTCATTATTCTATTCAATTTAATTAAATCATTATGATGAAATCATTATGATATTCAATTATTATGTTCTAATTTTGAATTTGAAATAGAAATTCTATTCTATATTATATTCCAACTCAAAAAATAAAAAAATTATAGAAATATGAAATCAAATAACTCAAAAAATATGAATCAAATAGAAAAAAAATTGATTAATTATTGAGTATCTCCCCCGTTGTGTGAAATTCACATCGAAAAACGAAATAGTTGTTCGCTCTTATGAATCGGAAGA